CAACTATTTGTTGAACATAGAATTCGCCCGATATAAGATTAGTACCAACTGGGATCATAAAGCGGATTGGGCTAACGGAAAGGGAGGAGTCAGTCGTTCTGCCATCGATTACAGGCAAACCTTCCCCGAGCTACAGCCCTCACTGTCGATTCAAGACACAAACTACTATATGTACCACAACCACAGGCATGTGCGGTATGCGGGTGTCAGGTCTAGGTCTAGATGGAGGTTCTCGTTCCTGTTCTATTTCTAGTTGAAAACAAAAAATTAAAAAAAAATAACCAAGTGGATATCTCGAGAACTAAAGGTGCCAAGCCTCGGATTCGACTTGAAATGAGGATAAGGCTTCCAGCTAGATATGTATGATTCACCCGGTACCAGGTATTGGTAGTAGCATCAGTCTCTTTCCCCTCCCTCTGTATGAGTTGAGAGGCTGAGGGGAAGTCTACTAACTATAGGGCTACTCCACCTGACTCACGGTCGCTCCACGGGAAACCACCACTAGGAGACGAAGCAAGCCGAGGGTTTCGAGGCAGATATCGCCATGACACGGTAGTAGGGAAACCGGTCCTTGTAAGCAGCACTAGAGAGGGGATAGAGACTCGAGACTTCAAACTAATGTCCTTCTTCCTCTGAGCCAGGTTCCTTGTAGAGTCTATCTACTAGAGACATTAACGGTGCTCACCCGGGGTTGGTTGGGAAAATTCAATACTCGAATGGAACGCCCTCCATCGTACAGTTCGGCGGACACGGAAGAGCTAGTTCATAGGGCTCGTGCAGTCATGGGACCGACGGTGAAAAGCTCGGGATGATGATGGGGCTAGCAACTGGTCCTCAAAGAAGCTAGATCTCTTGGGCGCTTTGTTTCCCTTGTAGCCAAGTCATACTCATTCCGTACGACGAAGGATTGGGCCTTCGAGGTCGGAACTCATCACATTACTGGGTAGATCAGTTGGGGGATAAGGGTTTTAGTTCAATAAAGGTGCTTCTCATTATATCGAATAATAAGTTAGGCCTGTAGTGCTCCGGGATTCTAACCCGTTCCCTGGTAGTAGAGAGAGATCCGCATAAGCCGTGCTGGGGAATACCAGCTAAGTAACTCGAAACTGGTAACTATAGCCCGCTCGCCTACCCGGGTCAATTATGGGCTCCCCCTACTACTAGTGGGTGCCTCCGGTTCGAGACGGACTGTTTAAGAAAAATAAACTCCTCCGCAAAGGGCGGAGAGAATTGAGTTGGTCATTGTTTCGGGTCATCTAAGCTCACCCAGAGAAACTTCGTTAGAGTGGAAAAACATAGAAAGACTGCTGCCTCGCTTCCAACCGCATCTCATGTAATGTTAGCTACCATTGTCACTGAACACTAACCCAAAGTAACCTGCCTTCAGCCCAATAGAATTCCCCTCCATTTTAACACAGGCCTGTTTTCGCTTCCCCTTTAATCCTTGAACTTCAGGTAACAGCATAAAGAATCTCTTAGTTTTAGACTAAAGGGTTCGTAAGAGCTACTTCCCTTGCCTCAATCCCTATTAGTTAGTCGGGGACTGGTCCTTCCCTCGATATTACGCTCTTTTTATTTTTTTCACGAGTAAATTTATCCGCCTACTAGCTGTACAGGAAAAGGAAAGTCTACTTACGAGATTGACCGACTTGCTTCCAAGCCGAGTTCCTTCCTTCGGTAGAGGATAAAGGGCTGCTAGAAGAAGAGTTCACCACTATCTACGCAATTCTCTAGCTTCATTCTTTTTATAATATTCCATTTCAGAGTGATGCTCGCACCACTACACTCACTCATTCCATCGACGGGAGAAGAGGTTCAATCCATAGGCGAGGTGGAGACTTCGGTATAGGGTCGCCTGTTCGGCGCGCTACTGCTCTTTGGCTCCTTTACTTTAGTTCATCATTTCTTTGCAACTCTATTGATCAATCTCCTCTAGTTATCGGTCGACCTTCAAGACTTGCTTACGATAGGAGGGACTCGAAAGGCTAATCCGTGAAAGACGAAAACAGAATTCCAGTCCCAATAGATCAAGCCGAGGTAGTAGACCAAATCGTCTATCAACGTCCTCCACTTACTCCACTAGGTTGGCTAGAGCCTTGTTACTATAGTTCGCGCTACTGAGATCATCGTTGATTGGGAGAGAGAAAGCTTTTGCGCTTGGGATCCTGAGCCAGCAACATTCTTGTTTTAAAAGACGTATAGGCAATTCTTTATTATGATCATATGGATCGCTTTTCGTGACTTTTCTTTCCATAGGCATACATTGCAGTCTAACCAGCTTTCTTATTTTAGGGGACCGAGAATCCTTCTTTTGATCCCCCTCGAGCCTACTATCGTCTTTCGAATTAAGCTTCCGATTTAGTTGGTGCAGACGCTGAAGGATCAGCTGACACTAGATAGGAAAGGCTTTCGATCGAGAAGCTCTCGAACCTGTTCCGAAGTCAGTTTAGGATTCGGTTGGTGTTCCGACATCCCGAATCGAGGTGGCTCTAAACTCAGGTTTACCTACCTCTCTAGTTAAAGAGAGAAGATAGGGCTTCGAAATCTAATTTCCTCTCCTAAGTGCTTGCTGGTTCCAGACTCCCAATCTTGGTTGGCTGTCATTTCCAGAGGAGTTGGACTGCTTTCCACTGAGAGTATCCAACAAGGAAAGGAGTGAAGAGAGGAAAAGTTATCTCTAGCATATATTTATTTAACGGAATCCATCTTTCTTTTGATATCAATTGAACAGAGGCTTAGTTGTGTCATATCCACAAGTGGATCAAGGGTAGGTTCTTAAAAGGCCTTCGAAAGGAAACTCCTGCAAATCCTGGAAGGAGAAAAGTGTACCCTTGAGTTAAAGCGCGCCCTTGGTCCTATTGCAACTGCTTCTGATTCACTTGCTAACAGCGCTAGTCACCTCTTGACTTAGTAAACTACCCCATTCGTAGTGTCAAGCCTTCCCTTCCTCTACTGCTGGTCGACTAGACTAAGTCAACTTGCTCGTGGAAAGGCAGGAGCCTGGAAGCCAGGAAGAACGAGCCCTTAAATTCTTCTATTCTGACTTCTTTCACAGACTACAGACTAGCGATAGTTAAAAAGAGCGAAGCGTAGCCGTGTTTAAGCCGAAGGCGATAGTTATTACCGTGTTTACTGAGCTATATCTCTATCTATTAGTTAGCCGGCTTAAAGAGTTTAGACTCACGATACCGAGAAAGCAAGCCAGCCGATCATAGACGGAGGTTTAAGCTTGAAGTGAAGTGTCCGCCCTAAGGTGAATCAGATGTTCGAACGAGACTGTTCAGGAACATGGATTGTGGGTATACCTGCACAATAGCTTTCTCTACGAGCCTACAAGCTTTGTTTTGGTTTAGCTTCCAACTAAGGCTAAGGGCCTATGATAGGGTTCTCTGTTATGAGAACAAAGAGTTTGACAGTTATGATATTTCAATTGAACGAATATTCATTTAGTGAATTAGTGAATCTAACTTCCATCGACTAAGATTCTAGCACTCAGCTGTGCCATTTCCTTATTCCGTATTTGAGTCTTGCCCTCATCAAGACGGCTAGAAACTTCCTATTAGGAATGGCTTCCTTTCAGGTTGTGTTGTTAAAGACCAGACTGTTCTAACAGGGCAGGGGAGACGGATAACTAATCTCATACAGTAGAGTTATGATCGGGCAATAGCGTAGATACAGTAGAGCTCGCGTTTGATTCGATAGTCGGAACTCTTGGCCTCTGGATTTTATCTTAGAACAGCCTTCACTCATTACGGTACGGGCTCATTCCATTCTGGAATAGCTGGTAAGTAGAAAGGTTTTACAATTAGCGTACTCTTATAGAACTACTACCTTACCAGTATTGTCCACAAGAACCACACGCCGGTTATAAATGATATGGCAATCATCGCCAGGACCAATAGAATGGATCGTTCCAACCAGTTGGAGATCATTCAATAGCTTATATAAAGCATCCACACCGAATGTAACTTGATCATTCTCTCTAGTCGAAATAAAGACTTCATTCACAAATCTATAAATTTTAATTCCAGGGAACCTTTTAGTAAACTCACGATCGAAGACATCAATTAAAACTATGTTGAATATGACCCTTGTGAGCTCACCAATAGGAGGCAGACTAACATCAAACCTACGATTACCAAAATCATCATAGATAGGAATGTTAAGAAAATCTGATATCAGCCTATATAAATATAAATTTCCATCTCCAACAAAAAGCTTAACCTTATCCAAAATCAGACTTATTGGTATCATTGGTAATTAATCTCCTAAGTCAAGCTTATACAATCTATCCGCTGTACAAATTTTTTTAAGGCGATCAGATCAAAAAGAAGCCATTCGCTTCCCAACTTAAGCCGAGCGATAGGTGCGATATCTCAAGTAAGGTCTCGTTCGTCTCACAGCAAGTCTCCTGCGATCTACTCAAGGGTTCAACTCTGTCGACCCTTGATGGCCTTTACGAGCCAACCAAAGATCAGTACATATGGCGCAAGAAAGACGTTAGGTAATAAAGAGTCGCGGCTAATCCCTAACCTGCGTTACTCCCGGGAATAAGCGGAAAAATCTTTTACCTGCTAATCCCTTTTATACTCGCGATAACTATGTAGCTCGTTTGCTCTTATGTACTGGTTATTTATGCTCGCTGAAAGTATGTAACTCGCTTGGCATCATCGGAGATTATAAGCTAGCCCTTACCTCGCTTCCCCGCATAGCATGGAGGGTCTAAGGTAAGATCAGAGGACTGAAAGGAAGGCATAATATGAGTACTCGCTCGCTGAAGAGGTAATCATATATATAAAAGGCAAAGGAAGAAGATCATGTTCTCGCTTCCCTTATCTGTTTGGCCTGGAGGCCGATGGTCGACTGAAGGCTTATTACCGATTACCCTTTTAGCTACTAAAGATACTTATGGAACTCAGGCTGACTTGTTTGCTTTGCTCTACGCTGGGAAGACGACGGTGCGATTTCATCTGTTGGGGGCGTAACCGCAGCAGTTAGGT